TGGCCAAGGGTAAAGATGTGCGAATACCGGTTCTTTTGGAATGTACCGCTTGTGTTCGAAACGGTGTTAATGTTAATAAGGCATCAACGGGCATTTCCAGATATATTACTCAAAAGAACCGGCACAATACGCCTAATCGATTGGAGTTGCGAAAATTCTGTCCATATTGTTACAAACATACGATTCACGGGGAGGTAAAGAAATAGATCGAACCGAGCACCTGCGCCCTTATCTATCTTACAAGGACAAGGAAAAAATGACATTATATATATAACATATTTAACATAGTTAAAGATAATTATAAACAAACCAAATCCTATTTTTTTATTCTAATTAGAGATACGGCTGAAATAGGATTTTAGGGATAAGAAATAAACTAACCAAACCATGGATAAATCCAAGCGAACTTTTCTTAAATCCAAGCGATCTTTTCGTAGGCGGTTGCCCCCGATCCAATCGGGGGATCGAATTGATTATAAAAACATGAGTTTAATTAGTCGATTTATTAGTGAACAGGGAAAAATATTATCTAGACGAGTGAATAGATTGACCTTGAAACAACAACGATTAATTACTATTGCTATAAAACAAGCTCGTATTTTATCTTTGTTACCTTTTCTTAATAATGAGAAACAATTTGAAAGAACCGAGTCGACCACTAGAACTCCTAGTCTTAGAGCCAGAAAAAGATAGGTTTACTCTTTCTTCACTTGAATTCGAATTCCCATCCGAACTCAAACGGGGATTGATATTTTGTTGGAAAAATCCAAGAATCCGGATTGAATTCTCGTGTCGTAAGAAAACAAATAATAATCTGGGAAGAATAAATTTTTTTATTTAACTTGTTGATTCATATTTATTTTGACTACTTTCTCATATTTTATCATATTCTATTCATTTTTATTCGACCTTCCCGGAGTTCATTCTCCGGGCAACTCCGTTTAACCGGTGGATTCCTTCCAACTTACTTCTTTTATGATCTCATTGGAAATCATATAAAGACAATTCCTATTTGATATAGCTATTTGTGCAAGTATTTTACGATTAAGAAGCAACTGTCTCTTGTACAGACCGTTTATTAATCTACTATAACTATAGCATACCCCCCTTTCACGAATTGCTGCATTTATTCGAGTGATCCACAAACGACGAAAATTGATTTTTTGCTTATCCCTATCCCGATGAGCCGAAACCAAAGCTCTTATTTTTTGTTGAGTAATAGTTCGAGTAAGTCTTGAATGAGCCCCCCGAAAGCTTGATGCAAATAAACGAATTTTTGTTCTACGTCTCCGAGCGATATATCCCCGTCTAATTCTGGTCATTGAATAAATGAAACTTTCACGAATAACTAATAGATTTCCTTTCTTTCAGTTATTCTTTTGCCCCTTTCCTAGTATATTAATAACAAAACGGATTTTTCCAATGTATAAACTAAAAATTCCAACGGCTTTGGCTACTATAACCTTCCCAACCACGATTTTTTCTTTTTTATAGGCGTTTCACCTCGAAATACGAAATTGTACTATACTAGGTATAAAAAAGAAAAAAAAATAGCAATGATAAAGAAATAGTGGATTCCATCGTTTCTATGGTTACTTCTTAAACGGTGAGGTCTTCTCTATACACCGGAGCCTTTACTTCATTTAATCAATGTTATTGCTAACTTGTATAGTTCACATTCTTCGGCTCTACCCATGAATTATCCAGTAATAGGTCTTTCACAACGAGCTCTACCTATACAGTAACGGTATTTAATTATGAAGGTTGGCTGGGTAGCTGACCCTGTTAGTCCGTTCTTGCAAGAGGGGTCTATATTAACTAAGATTTCCTCCGCTTAATGGATAACCATTTGCTACTAATGGAGAATTGCTTCTCATCTTGAATTGAGGTGAGTGGATTTACACCAATAGAAACCATAAATTTCATACACAATAAAAGGGATATGCTCCATTTTCTTATTTTTAGATAGGAAATGTAGTTCGTTTTCCGTTCTATCCTATTTGATCATTGATATTCGAACATTGCTCTCTTTCCTTTGTTCTAGTTCATGATCTGAACGAGTCGCACATACACCCTAGTACATGTTCCTCGACGCTGAGGGCATCCCCGAAGCGCGGGGGATTTTGTGACATTTCTAATTGGCTGTCTTGTATTTCTAATAAGTTGTTTAATCGTTGGCATGTTGAATCATATACATAATGGACTGGTTTAGATCGATCCTAACCGCATGATTATGAATTCCTTTTATTGAATAGAATAGTAAATAAAAGTCATAATATATTAATATGAAACTCGGCAGGGGTAATTTCAAATCACGAATTGATGCGAAATCCAGGCTATTGTCATTCAACCGCTACAAGATCAACAATTCCATAAGCTTGGGCCTCTGTTGCTGACATAAAAACATCTCTTTCCATGTCTTCGGAGACAACCCACAGGGGTTTGCCCGTTCTTTGTACATAAACCCTTGTCAGGGTTTCACGTAGTTTCAGCAGTTCTC